TTTGGATAGGTATAGACACTCTATTTTAACTAGAAAAATAGAAAAACCTTTGATCAAAGACAAACCCTTCTTTCAAAGCTGGGGGATAAGAATCATTTTTTTTTTTTTGTGAAAAACTGTTCTGTTAAAAACAAAACAATAAATAAAGATATATATCTATTCATGTTTGCCAAGACGGCATTCACGACCCTTTCTAATATCTAATATTTATATCGGGTTAAATAAATGAATTGGAACGAATCCACCGATTGATCCATTTTTTTAGACTATGTTTAATGGATATCTTTAGATCATTGATTCTATTTAGTTTAGACTATTATTAGACTATTATTCTATTTTCATAAAAATTCGAAAATGACTTTCCTTTCCCGTTTTAGATCTTTCAACAAGAACCCCTTACCCCAACTTATTACCCCATAGGTTTATTCCAAAACGTCCCAGGAATTTTGATATTTGATTCTATAGCGTATACCCATTATACACACAACACAAAACGTATAGTTATTCTATTTTCATCCATCATAGAATGATTATTCGATTCTTTTTCCTCTTTGGTCATACAGAATTTAATTCAATCAAAATTTCTCGAATTATCCTAATCTGTAGGATAAATTCTTTGATTCTTCTTGATGAAATTGGAATAGTTCCCTTCATTCTTATACTACTATATGGATGAAATCTAATTGGATTCAAATATTTCTTATTTTTTAGCGATTCCCATCAAAAAGAAACAATTTGAATAGAAAATTATCTTTTTTAATGAGTCTGTTTTTATGTTATTTCGTACTGTAAAATTCCTTTGTTTGTGGGATTCTTTTCTCACGAAAAGGTAATTAAAAGAAATTATATAATGGATTTCTTCATATGTCTAGATCTCGAATAAATGGAAATTTTATTGATAAGACCTTTTCAATTGTAGCCAATATCTTATTACGAATAATTCCAACAACTTCAGGAGAAAAAGAGGCATTCGCCTATTACAGAGATGGTGCGATTTGATTATGTTATTTTTTATTATTATTTATATAATTTATATATTTTTTATTTTTTATTTTTTATATATATATTTTATTTATATATTTATATATAAATTATAAATATAAATTTTTTTTTTATATTTATATATAAATATAAAATTTTTTACCGCTCTCAGTCTTAGGAGAAAGAAAGATTATTCGGGATAGAAAGAAAAAATATTTTGAAATAAATTTACGCTTGTTGAAGGTGAAGTTTGTAAATAAAACAAGTCCTTCTGTCGTGTATCCCCGATTAATGCAGCCTTAAATACTTTAATTGTTGATTCTAAAGTATTGAGCGAAAGGTTACACCTATAGGGTTAGGTCAAACCTACTGCGCCAGTACCAATAGGAGGCATAGAGGAAGAGGCACTACTCCTAGAAATCAACAATACTAAAACTTTGTTATAAATTCTCCCTTTTCCTTATCAGGATCGGGACTAACAAGAATGGTTGGGACAACAAACATCCATCTCGTTCGTGTTTTGGATACCCGTATAACCATCGAAGACTGTTGAAGTGACTAATTCCTGAAAATTAAGAGGCGTTTAAGACAAAGAAATTGTTGAAGTCACCCCTTTTTATCTAGTAACAACATACTTGATGTTAAGGAAAAATCTTTTACAAGAAGGTTGGCTAGAGATTTTTTGTAAAAACACTAGCCCTGCTCAGTTTATAATGAGAATATTTCAATCTTTTTTTGATTCTATGTATTATTTTCATTATGCACATAAAGAGGAGCCGTATGAGATGAAAATCTCATGTACGGTTCTGAAACGGAGATTCTTTGGACGACCGTAACGGATGTCGGCTCAATCCGAAGGAAATTATGCTGAAGCTTTACAGAATTATTATGAAGCTATGCGACTAGAAATTGATCCCTATGATCGAAGTTATATACTCTATAACATAGGCCTTATCCACACAAGGAACGGAGAACATACGAAAGCTTTGGAATATTATTTTCGTGCACTAGAGCGGAATCCATTCTTACCACAAGCTTTTAATAATATGGCCGTGATCTGTCATTACGTGCGACTATCTCCACTATAGAAATAAAAAGGGAAAGAAAGAGCAAATCCATTAAAAAATACTATAAAAAAATAGGCTTTCTACATATGTATCGTTCAAAACAACGATTTTTATCAGCTGTAGCAAAGAAATAAACGTCATAGAAGTCGAAATATGAATAGGAAGAAATAGGTATGCCTAGATACTTTATTCTATGGATAAAGGATCTAATTGATAGAGGAAGCATCGTAAAGATCAATTCGCGAGGTTTTGAGCCGATACAATAAAGAACTGCTTATTTATTGTCATGATATGAGATAAAAGTTAGGAATCAACTTATGTAATAGAGTTGATCCCCTAAGGTATTGAGCAGCGGTGTAGCATCAGATCCCAAAGATAGTAAGTCTTTTCCTTCTTATAAAGGAAAGTCTTTTTCAAGGATTCTATATAAATTTATATATGAAACCGAGATA